AATCGATTTGATAGATCAGATATTGTTATTCATAATATTGATCCGATTCAGTATCATCGGGATCAATTCATCCCAATGAATTTACAGGAGTTAAATTTCTCATCTCTATGGGATTACATCCCGAGTTATTGCGAAGAAAAAAAAAGAAATAATGAAATTATGGAAGTCAATATTCTCGCATTTATTGCTACTGCACTGTTCATTCTAGTTCCTACTGCTTTTTTACTTATTATCTACGTAAAAACAGTCAGTCAAAATGATTAATTTGAATCTGAATTATTAGTTCTTATCAATCCTTTTTTCAATGATTGAAGAAATGAAAGAAAGGGATTAAAATAAAATTCCAAGTCTTAAATGAAATGATCTGGTTGGAATCATAAAGTGTGGTAGAAAGGACTATATATAGTCCTTTCTACCACACTTTTGAGTATTTTATATTATCTAATATTGTATACAATGATATTATCATATATAGTTTTGTATACAGATATAGACTTTATCTAAATGGAGGGTTTATATAGATCAATTTACAATATGTATGTATATGATGTATTAGATGTACATCTAATCTAAATAGTAGACTAGTACATCGAAATAGCAGTCTAATTCTATTTCTTTTTTTCGCTACATCCACTCGATTTCGATCAACCCAAAATAATCGAAGGCCAATTCTTCTAATTCCTAGGTTTCTTATAATTTTATATATAGGTTCCGGGATCCATCGAAAGAATCAATAGAGGAAGAATAGTATGGGAATATACTATAGCAAAAGAAAACAAAACCAAGGAATTTTTTTTTCCCATCCCAAGAAGTCATTGATTGAGCCATTAACAGATCATTTACGAAGTTCTATGGTAACTTCTTCAGATTTTGAAAGGAAGTAGATTAGTAAAGGGGACTCGGACCATTTTTCATGCTTAAACATGACATGAGATGAGTCAAAAAAGCATAAAAAAATATCTAGGAGTCTAAAATGTTAAATGTGTGATATGTGGTGGATCGCTCAGCGGAAGAAAGATCCAATTTTATTATGTGTAGAACCTCTTTGGACAACCACTAGTCACTTCCAGTAGAAAGTAAGTATCGTCGTAATCTAATAGCAGAACGATTTGTTCTTAGAACAGTGAAAGTAAAGAAAGAGAGAAACAAATAAAGAAAAAACTAGGGATTGGTTTTTTCTCATTGTAATATCCATAATTCTGGTAAGAACTGGTTTATCCAAATAGAATATTTAGGAGGAATTCGGTTGGAAAAAATTTCCTATCATGCGTAGATTTGAGTTTTGAAATACAACTAAACTATAGTAATCATTGATTGTTTGATCGAATGGTTATTATTCATTATTGTCTTTCCAGTAGAATTTTGAAAGAGAGACAAGCTTTTTTAAAATAAAGTTTCGTAAAACGATCAATTAAACAATTGATACAATTCGATTACTCAATCAATTATTAATATACCTAGAGTCCACTCCTTCCCCATACTACGAGTGAAAGGGAAAATGTAAAGACTACCATTAAAGCAGCCCAAGCGAGACTTACTATATCCATGTGAATTATATCTCCTATTTCTATGAAGGAATTATTCCATTATTGATCAATAATCATAGTAGAATCAACGGCGCAGAGTCAAAATAGGATTCTGACTTAAGGCTATTGATGAACCAATTCAATGAATCCACTCGTAACAGATTCTTTATAGGATTTCTGGTAGAATTGGGAAGTATTAAGTAAAAATACGATACACACACCTTTTCCTTGAAAATAGCAAAGGAATGCTCCTAATGGAACATGTGGGAATAGTAAGACCTATTGTTTGTTTTGTTACCTTTCTTTCATAAGCAAAAAATCTCAAAAAAAAAAATATACTATCAAGATAGATAACTATCTATTGGATACCTATATTTCCTATTTGATCTAAGCCTTACTGTCTTTTTTTCTGTGAAAGAATGGGGAGACATCACTACCATTATTACATACATTTTTTTTTGTAATCTCCCTACACGACCAAAGAAATCTTTTTTTTTTTTTTACTTTGACTTTTACTCTGTTATTCTATAAGATAGGAGCCGACCAACCATCCTGATTGAATGTTTGAGTACTCGGAGTCTCTCGTAAGTATGGATACAAAGTATCTTCAGTCCTTTCCACAACTCCTAAATGGATTTCCCATCAGCCTATCCAATCTAATTCCAGACGGAGTCAGTAGACCCTACGTTAGTGTAGATAGTGTAAGATAATTAGGAAGTCTTGACAGTCTTTCGTATAATCTTTTCTTCAATCCTAGGAGCAAAAATGGAATGTCCTTTAGGAACCTTTGGATACCAAGATTTCTGACCTCTTACTTTCGTAGTTCTGGAATTAATAAGTAAGCCTTACCTCATCCCTATTGGTATATCTGTTTGGTCCGCTACCCAGAACCCAAACAGAGCCATATTTTGAGAAAACAACTTACAGTCTTTTATAGAACTATGTATTCTATAAATCAAGTATCGACAAGCCCA